TAATGGATGTAATCCAAAAAAAGATTCATAAGTAGTTGTTAATGGAGTTGAAGTCACTAAATTTTGAGGAGTCGGTATCAATTTATGTCGAATAGCTCCACATATAGTTCCTCTAACCATATTTTCTAAACGAACCAGGGCCAATCCAAATTGATCTTGTAATAGATCTGCTACGGAACGAATACGTTTATTTTTCAAATGATTTATATCGTCAAGTACGCCCATTCCAAATTTCATTCCAATCAAATGATCCGCAGCTGTCAATATATCTCGTGGTAATAAAAATGTATTGTTCTGAGGTATATCAAGATTAAGCTTTTGGTTCATATTTCGTCGACCAATCCTTCCCAATTCACACCTTTGTTGAAAAAATTTTTTTTGTAATTCTTTACATAAAGATTCAGAAAATACTGGATCTCCACCAACACAAGCAAATTGTCGATAAAATTCTAAAATGGCATTTTCTTTTGACCCGATTTTTTTTTTATCCTTGTCATTTAGGAAAGACACGAAAATTTCAGGATAACAAACATTCTCTAGAATTTCGCTTAAATTCGAACCCATAGCTGATGATAGAACTAGAATAGATATTTTCTGTTTCCTACTTACACGAGCCCATATCCTTGCTTTTCTATCAATCTCTAATTCTAATCTCCCCCCCCAATCTGATATTATAGTGCCTGTATACACCGAAATTCCGTTAGGGTCCAATTCTGAACGATAATAGATACCGGGACTTTGCAATATTTGATTGATTACAATTCGGTATATTCCATTTACTATAAAAGTTCCCAGAGAATTCATTAGAGGAATATTTCCAATAAAAATAGTTTGTTCTTGTATGTTCCGACAACTTTTCCAAATTAATCCCGCGGATACATATAATTCAGCAGAATATGTAAGCGATTCATATACAGCATCTTTTTCGTTTATAAAGGGTTCTAATAATTGATATGTTTCTACAAATAATTGAAATTCAATTTCTTGATCTGTATCCTCAATTTTTGGAAACTTAAAAAGCCCCTCTGTTAAGCCCTGATCAATGAATCTACAAAACCCTTCAAATTGTATCTGATTCAATCCAGGTAGTGTAGACATTCCTTCATTTTCACTCTCAAGCATTTTTAACTTCCCCGTGAATTTTATAGAAAAATATTCCATGATTTGCTGTCATTCTTCATCAAATCACATGAATCAATTTAGTAATAATGGAATTTCTGTTCTTTTTACTGAATTACATGAAATTTTACCTAACTCCGTGTATGAAATACTTATTATGAAAAGAGGAATAAATAAAATCGAATTTTACACTCAACTTCGAAGGAAGGAATTTGCAACAAAACAAACAGATAGAATCGAAATTCTAATCTAAAAATGGAAATGAATTGAAAAATTCGACCTGGATTTTAAGGTTTTTAAGGAATATCCAAAAAAATACATTCCATTTCTATCATTATTATAATATTACATATTCCAATTCAATCGGATACCAGAAAAAAATGAATTCGGGCTTTGTTTTGCTCAATGAGATAAGGATCTAATCTAATAATCCGAAACAATATAGAATTCATTTTTTTGAAACTTAACCTTTTTTTATTGTTCAAAAAAGAATTAGAAAAAGAGGAGAAACATTTTTAACTTTTTGGGGAGAATACGATTAGAGTGTGTAATAAGACTTGTATGTATTAATATAGATCTAACTCTAGCTATAGTTAGCTATCTATATCTATATATAGATAGAATAGATAGATCTATGTCTAACTTTATTGCAGTCATATCCGTTCGGAACAACACATAACACGTCGTGTTAATTTTTTTTCTATTCAATCTATTTAATAGAAAAAATTGAAAAAAAGGAGGGGCGCCTGAATTTTTTGAGAATTCCATATCCGTATAGTATAGGTATTATATATAGATAAGATACCCGATTAGATAATACCTGTGTAACAATTCAAATTTATGTTCTAGGGTTTACATATACTGACAGTTGCTGTTATAATTGGAATAGAGAAAGTTTTTTTCAATAAAAAAAAAGAAAGATTGGTTATGTATCAATTTTTTTTTTCTTATCTCACTAAGTATCTTATTAAGAAAAAAAATGGATATTCAAATATTCAAGAATTATTCATAAATTAATAGTTAACGGTTGCAATTTGTCCCGAGATTTTTTCTTTTGTAACAGAAGGTGTAAGCTTGTTTTTTTATTTCATGTTTTTTGATTTCAATAAAAAAAGGGGGGATATTATCATATATTTCATATATAAATATATACTGGCGGCATGGCCGAGTGGTAAGGCGGGGGACTGCAAATCCTTTTTCCCCAGTTCAAATCCGGGTGTCGCCTGATCGACAAGAGATTTGAAATATTGTATTACATTTTTTTATTTTTATAGAAAACTTTTTTTCCAACAGAGGCAATCGAGGGAAAAGGAGTCTTGAGACTTGGTAATCTATCTTAATTCTTTTTTTTTATTTACTTAATGAAATAGGGATAAAACAT